GAATACTTACCCCCAATGTATGATCCTTTCTTGAACGGACCATATCGGAGAACAATAACAAAAAGCCTTTCACCTTCAATCATAAAAATACAAAAAACTTCGATAGACAATTTCATAGAGAAAGTTGGGATAAATCGAATTCATGGTATCGTTCTTCCTGATACTGATTACCATAAAACGGAACAGAAAATAGATCAATTTGATAAAGAACCATTATCAACCGAAATTGTTGATTTCTTTTCTTTCATCAATGAATTTGGTAAAGAATCAGGATCGAATTTGAATTCGAGGGGTCTTTCTGTATTTTCAGACGAAGAAGAAGAAGAAGAAGAAGGAAGAAAAGAAATCAGTAAAAAAGTGCCTCGATGGTTATACAAATTAATCAGCGAGTTGGAACACGAATCAGGAGAAAAGAAATCAGGAGAAGGAGAAGGAGAAGGAGAAGGAGAAGGAGAAGGAGAAGGAGAAGGAGAAGGAGAAGATCAAAAAAACGGACAATTAGATCCTGGAATTCGCTCAAGAAACGCCAAATTGATAGTAATTTTGGATGGTACCGAGGGGAAGGGGGAGACTGGGGATAGTGATAAAAAAGAAACAGGCCAAGTAACTTTGATAGACGGGGGGACTGAGGATAGTGATAAAAAAGAAACAGGCCAAGTAACTTTGATAGACGGGGAGACTGAGGATAGTGATGAAAAAGAAACAGGCCAAGTAACTTTGATAGACGGGGAGACTGAGGATAGTGATGAAGATGAAAAAGAACAAGTAACTTTGATAGACTATGCACAACAATCAGATTTTCGGCGAGGCATAATCTACGGTTCTATACGTGCTCAAAGGCGTAAAATGGTTATTTGGAAACTGTTTCAAGCACATGCGCGTTCCCCTCTTTTTTGGGGCAGAGAAAAAAAATCCCTTCTTTTTTCTCTTTTTTCTTTTGATATCTCTGGGCCAATTAAACGAATTTTTAGAAATTGGGTAGGGAAAGGGCCAGCATTCCAAATTGTCGAGTATACAGAAGAGCAAACAAAAAGAGAAGAAAAAACAGAGAAGGACAAAAAAGAAGAGAAGGACAAAAAAGAAGAAGAAGAGAAGGACAAAAAAGAAGAGAAGGACAAAAAAGAAGAAGAAGAGAAGGACAAAAAAGAAGAGAAGGACAAAAAAGAAGAAGAAGAGAAGGACAAAAAAGAAGAGAAGGAGAACGAGAGAATCGGGATAGCAGAGGCCTGGGAGACCACTCCATATGGGCAAGAAGTAAGAGGTTGCACGTTAATAATTCAGTCTATTTTTAGAAAATATATTCTATTACCTTCATTGATAATAGCGAAAAATATTGGACGTACGCTACTATTGCAACTTCCTGAATGGTATGAGGATTTACAGGAATGGAATAGGGAGACGCATATTAAATGTACCTATAATGGTCTTCCATTGTCCGAAACAGAATTTCCGAAAGATTGGTTGACAGATGGTATTCAGATAAAAATATTATTTCCTTTCCGTCTGAAACCTTGGCATAGATCTAAACTCCGATTCTCTGATAAAGATCTAATAATGAAAAATAAAGAAGAAAAAAATGATTTTTGTTTTTTAACAATTTGCGGACTGGAAACCGAACTTCCTTTTGGTTCTCCCCGAAAACGACCCTCCTTTTTTAAACCCATTTTTAAGGAACTCGAAAAAAGAATTGGAAAATTTAAAAAGAAATCTTTTCGACTTCTAAAAATTTTGAAAAGAAAAATAAGATTACCTCGAAAAGTTTCAAAAGAAACAAAAAAATGGGTTCAAAAAAGTTTCATTTTTTTGAAAAAAATAAGAGAAGAACTCGTCAAAATCAATCCAATTCTCTTATTTCGATCAAGAAAAGTAGAAGTATATGAATCGAGTGAAACTAAAAAAGAAAGAGATCCCATAATCAGCAATCAGATGATTCATGAATCATCTAGTCAAATCGCATCTCCAGGTTGGACAAATTCTTCATTGACCGAAAAAAAAATGAAGGACCTGACTGATAAAACAAATACAATTAGAAATCAAATAGAAATAATTACAAAAGAGAAAAAAAAAGTAACTTCAGAAATAAATATTAGTCTTAACAAAACAAGTTATAATGCTAAAAGATTCGAAAAATGGAAAATATTAAAAAGAAGAAATACTCGATTAATCTGTAAATTAACCTTTTTTCTAAAATTTTGCATTGAAAGCATCTACACAAATATACTTGTCTCTATCATTAATATTCTCAGAAGGAAGATAAAATTATTTCTTATTTTAACAAAAATAATTAGGAATAAATCCATTTACAATAAAAAAAATCAAAATCCAATTGAGTTTATTTCGACTATAAAAAAGTCACTTTCTAATATTAGTAATAGTAAGAAAAATTCACATATTTTTTCTGACTTATCGTACTTGTCACAAGCATATGTATTTTACAAATTATCACAAACCCAAGTTATTAACTTGTATAAATTAAAATCATTTCTTCAATATCAAGAAATCCCTTTTTTTCTTAAGCCTGAAATAAAGGATTCTTTTGAAACACAAGGAATAGTTCATTCTAAATTAAGGGATAACAGACTTCCGAGTTCTGAAATGAATCAATGGAAAAACTGGTTAAGAGGACATTATCAATACGATTTATCTCAGATCAGATGGTCTGGATTAATACCACAACAATGGCGGAATAGAGTTTATCAACGTCGTATGGTTAAAAGGCAAAATTTCAGCAAATGGAATTCATATGAAAAAGACCAATTAATTGATTCCAAAAAACCAAATATTTTGGAAGTCTATTCATTATCGAATCAAAAAGATAATTTTCCAGAAGACGATAAATATGCTCTTTTCTCATTATCATATAAATCTATTACTTTTTCCTTTTATCAACGTAAAAGGCAAAATTTCAGCAAATGGAATTCATATGAAAAAGACCAATTAATTGATGAAAAAGACCAATTAATTGATGAAAAAGACCAATTAATTGATGAAAAAGACCAATTAATTGATTCCAAAAAACCAAATATTTTGGAAGTCTATTCATTATCGAATCAAAAAGATAATTTTCAAAAATCCTATAAATATGATCTTTTCTCATATAAATCTATTAATTCTGAAAATAAAAAGGACTCATTTATTTCTAGATCACCGTTTGAAGGAAATAAGAATCAAGATTATCTAGGAAAGGGCGATATTCTATATATGGAACAAACTCCCGATAGGAAATATTTGGATTGGAAAATTATCCATTTTGATCTTAGAAAAAAAGTCGATATTGAGGCCTGGATCACGATCGATGCCAATCAAAATACTAAGATTGGTAATTCTCAACTAATTGATAAAAAAAACATTTTTTATCTTAGGATTCCAGAAATGAATCTACCAACCCCCCCAACAACCCCAAAAGAATTTTGGGCTTGTATGGGGATGAATGCAAAACGTCCCATATTGAATCAGGAACTTTGGTTCTTCCCAGAATTTTTGTTACTTTATAAAACATATAAAAGGAAACCTTGGTTTATACCAAGCAAATTACTTCTTTTAAATTTGAATAGAAATGCAGATAGTAATGAAAATCAAAAGATTAATGAAAAGCAAAAGGGAAGTTTTTTGATACCATCGAATAAGAAAATAAATCAAGAAGAAACCACAAGCCAAGGGGATCTTGGATCCGTTCTTTCAAACCAACAAAAAGATATTGAAGAAGATTCTGCGGGATCGGGCATGAAAAAAGGTAAAAAGAAAAAAAAATACAAAAGTACCATGGAAGCAGAACTATATTTGTTCCTGAAACGTTGTTGTCTTTTTCAATTGAGCTGGGGCGATACTTTTGATCAAAGAATTCTCACTAATATTAAGGTATATGGTTTCCTGCTTAAACTAATAGATCCAAAAACAAAAATAGTTTCTATAGCCTTGATTCAAAAAGGAGAACTGGGTTTGGATATAATGCTGATTCAGAAGAATTTAACTCTTCCAGAATGGATGAAAAGGGGAATATTGATTATCGAACCCGTTCGTCTGTCTGTAAAAAACGATGGACAATTTATTATGTATCAAACCATCGGTATTTCGTTGGTTCATAAGAGTAAGCACCAAACTAATCAACGATACCGAGAGCAAAGATATGTTGCTAAGAATCATTTTGATGAATCTATTCCACCACATGAAAGAATAACAAGAAATAGAGACAAAAATCATTTGGATTTGCTTGTTCCTGAAAATATTTTATCGTTTAGGCGTCGTAGAAAATTAAGAATTCTAAGTTGTTTCAATTCAAAGAATAGGAATGATGTAGATAGAAATCCTGTATTTTGCAACGAAAAGAATAGCAGCCAAGTTCTAGGTGCCAGTAATCACCTTGATAGAGAGACAAATCCATTAATGAAATTGAAGTTCTTTCTTTGGCCTAATTATCGATTAGAAGATTTAGCTTGTATGAATCGTTATTGGTTTGATACCAATAATGGCAGTCGTTTCAGTATGTTAAGGATACGTTTGTATCCACGATTGAAAATTCGTTGATAGTACATTTTTCCTATATCTCCTCTACTATATAGGATATATGAAAGCAAATAAATACACACATCACACGTCCTGTCTTACATTTCATTCTAAATATCCAATACTAAATGAATAATTATGAATTCGATCTAGAAATGAATCAACAGAACCTTCTTCATTTTAGGTCTAAATTCTTCGCTTTTGTGAATACGAAAATGTGCCAATCCTTTTCTCTCCCTATCTAAATCTAATTTTCAATTGGATTGATTCATTTGAATTGATAAAATTAGGAGTTTCGAAAGAAATTTGGATTAGATTATTGTATCTACCACATGAAAATGAATGACATTATTATTACTGATCGGTAAAATCCATATCTGTAAAAAGGGAGAGGAGGCATTTTTTTATGGTAAGAAATTCATTCATTTCGGTTATTTCTCAAAAAGAAAACGAAGAAAACAGAGGGTCTGTTGAATTTCAAGTATTCAGTTTCACCACTAAGATAAGGAGACTTACTTCACATTTGGAATTGCACAAAAAAGACTATTCATCTCAGAGAGGTTTGCGAAAAATTTTGGGAAAACGTCAACGACTACTGGCTTATTTGTCAAAAAAAAATAGCGTACGTTATAAAGAATTAATTGGTCAGTTGGATATTCGAGAGACAAAAACTCGTTAATTTAAAGAGTGATATCATTTGAACTTATTCGTTTCCATTTTGATGAACTTCTTTTTACTTTCAGCAATTCATGGAAGAATGACTCGATAAAAAACTTATGATTGCACCAACTACAAGAAAAGACCTCATGATAGTCAATATGGGCCCTCACCACCCATCAATGCATGGTGTTCTTCGACTTATCGTTACTCTCGATGGTGAAGATGTTATTGACTGTGAACCAATATTGGGTTATTTACACAGAGGAATGGAGAAAATTGCGGAAAACCGAACAATTATACAATATTTGCCTTATGTAACACGTTGGGATTATTTAGCTACTATGTTCACAGAAGCAATAACCGTAAATGGACCCGAACAACTAGGCAATATTCAAGTACCTAAAAGGGCTAGCTATATCAGAGCCATTATGTTGGAGTTGAGTCGTATAGCTTCCCATTTGTTATGGCTTGGCCCTTTTATGGCAGATATTGGGGCACAGACCCCCTTCTTCTATATTTTTCGAGAACGAGAATTGATATATGACCTATTCGAAGCTGCCACCGGTATGCGAATGATGCATAATTATTTTCGTATCGGAGGAATAGCTGCTGATCTACCTCATGGATGGATAGAGAAATGTTTGGATTTTTGCGATTATTTTTTAAGAGGGGTTGCTGAATATCAAAAGCTTATTACACGGAATCCCATTTTTTTAGAACGAGTTGAGGGCGTAGGCATTATTGGAGGAGAAGAAGCACTAAATTGGGGTTTATCAGGACCAATGCTACGAGCTTCCGGAATACAATGGGACCTTCGTAAAGTTGATCATTATGAGTGTTATGACGAATTTGATTGGGAGGTTCAATGGCAAAAAGAAGGGGATTCATTAGCTCGTTATTTAGTACGAATCAGTGAAATGACAGAATCCATAAAAATTATCCAACAGGCTCTGGAAGGAATTCCAGGGGGGCCCTTTGAGAATTTAGAAATCCGACGCTTTGATAGAATAAAAGATACTGAATGGAATGATTTTGAATATCGATTTATTAGTAAAAAACCTTCTCCAACTTTTGAATTGTCCAAACAAGAACTTTATGTAAGAGTCGAAGCACCAAAAGGAGAATTGGGAATTTTTCTAATAGGAGATCAGAGTGTTTTTCCTTGGAGATGGAAAATTCGCCCACCGGGTTTTATCAACTTGCAAATTCTGCCTCAGTTAGTTAAAAGAATGAAATTGGCTGATATTATGACGATACTAGGTAGTATAGATATCATTATGGGAGAAGTTGATCGTTGAAATGATAATTGATAATACAACAGAACTACAAGCTATCCATTCGTTTTCCAGATTGGAATTCTTCAAAGAAGTCTATGGGATCATATGGGTGCTTGTCCCTATTTTGACTCTTGTATTAGGAATCACATTAGGTGTACTAGTAATTGTTTGGTTAGAAAGAGAAATATCTGCAGGGATACAACAACGTATTGGACCTGAATACGCCGGCCCCTTGGGAATTCTTCAAGCTCTAGCAGATGGCACAAAACTACTTTTCAAAGAGAATCTTTTTCCATCTAGAGGGAATACTCGTTTATTCAGTATCGGACCATCCATAGCAGTCATATCCATTTTACTAAGTTATTCAGTAATTCCTTTTGGTTATCGCCTTATTCTATCCGATCTTAGTATTGGTGTTTTTTTATGGATCGCTGTTTCAAGTCTTGCTCCCGTTGGACTTCTTATGTCGGGATATGGATCAAATAATAAATATTCCTTTTTAGGTGGTTTAAGAGCTGCTGCTCAATCAATTAGTTATGAAATACCATTAACTCTATGTGTATTATCAATATCTCTACGTGTGATTCGGTGAGACATAAAATTTCCCCTATTTCTTTTAAGAAAGTGAAATAAGTTGAATCTATTTTCTTTTTTATTCAGCATTCGGGTTGACGAACTAAACCAGATAGTTATATGAGTGAAATAAAACGACTTTTGAATTTGCAGTTAACGGGATTCAATCTCATTTCCTATGTACAAGAATGAAATGAAAGTAAATATAAGCAAAGCAGTCGAGACTGTTTACCCCAAGATTGGTTGATTAGTCATCATGGCTTGAAGCGGGTTCAAAAGATCAACTGTATGGAGTTTTTACTATCTATTAACATAGATGTATTACCATAATGGAAGGTTAACAAAAAGGGGTGGATGGTTAGGAAGACCAAGATACGCAAAGGATTAGTAATGGAGATTTTGTAAATTATCCAACAGGATATTTCTGGACCTAAAAGGAATTCAAATTGGGGCTTAAAGTTGGTAGAAACGATTAAGAAGTACTCCC